AATCCCTGTGTTCTTTTCCACATATTTATTTCATTGATATCCCAACCAGCCTTTTACTCTTTTTTTAATCTTATATCATATAAAAATAATAGACTATTCTTATATATGTAGATATGTAGTGACGAAGTATGAAACCATAAAAAACGAGTAGTTGCCGGGAATTCTCAAATAGAACAGGACGCCTTTTTTTTAAGATAATTGCTCATTTTTACCGAATTGTTGTACATTTCAATCTACGTTAGGTATTCTACGTTGAAATACGAGTGTCAGTCATTAACTACATATACACATATAGTCATATATGTATTACTATTATGTATTACAAATTAGAATAAAATCACAAAAAAAAAGAAGGAGGACCTAAAATGCGAAATCTAAAAACATACCTTTCCGTGGCACCTGTAGTAAGTACTCTATGGTTTGGTTCTTTAGCAGGTTTATTGATAGAGATCAATCGGTTATTTCCGGATGCGTTAATATTCCCCTTTTTTCATTATAGTAAGTGAGACGTGAAAGGGGTGAATAAAATCAGAGCTATAATAAAAAATCTTTGACTAATACTTTTTTAAATTTTTTTATAATAATAATAAATAAAAAAATTTAAATAAATAAAAGCGGATTCACCCTAGTCAAACTACGAACTCAGGGTTTCGAGACCAAAAAGAAATTCTAATAGTGTGAAAAATAAAAAGCAATACTTATAATAACAATATCATACAAGGGAATTCAATGAAAAATTAAATATTGTACAGCAATTATAAGTATAAAGTTAGAAATCATTATATTACTTATTATTACTATATTGATAGATTGCAAGGAAATCCTTCAGAATCAGATTTCACTTTAGCAACGTCTATTTTTTCTTTCTTCTTCGCTTCGGAAAATGGAAAAAGAGAACGGTTGAGTCAATCAAAAATCCAAAGGAGGTTCATGGCCAGGGGTAAAGATGCTCGAGTAACGATTATTTTGGAATGTATCTCTTGTGTTCGAAGCCGCGTTAATAAGGAATCACCGGGCATTTCCCGATATATTACTCAAAAAAATCGACATAATACGCCTAGTCGATTGGAATTGAGAAAATTCTGTACTTCTTGTTACAAACATACGATTCATGGGGAGATAAAGAAATAGATCTAATCGACCGCTTGCGCGTCCGCCTTGCTTTCCAAAGAAGATGAAAAACTACATATTTTTTATACCAATTTTTTTATATTAATATTCTTTTATTTATAGAAAAAAATAGAAAACGGATCTTATATTTAGTTAAATATAAAATAAACTACCCTTTTTTTAATTTGAAATCATTTCTGATTCAATCAAAATAGAATTAGGATTTTCAAGACAAGGACTAGAACCCAATGGCTAAATCCAAGCGGCTCCTTCTTAAATTTAAGCGATCTTTTCGTAGGCGTTTGCCCCCGATACAATCGGGGGATCGAATTGATTATAGAAATATGAGTTTAATTAGTCGATTTATTAGTGAACAAGGAAAGATATTATCTAGGCGAGTGAATAGATTAACCTTAAAACAACAACGATTAATCACTATTGCTATAAAACAAGCTCGTATTTTATCTTTGTTACCTTTTCTTAATAATGAGAAACAATTTGAAAGAAATGAGTCAACTTCTAGTTCTAGAACTACAGACCTTAGAATTCAAAATAAATAAGTTTGCTCTTCAATTGAATCAAAAAAAACTTCAATCCGACTTCAAATGCGCATTGATATTTTGTTCAAAAATTTGAAAAATAAATCCTTTTTTATTGAACGTGTTTATTTATTGTGACGACTTTATCATAATTTATCATAATCATAAGATATCCTATATTTTTTATACGAATTTCTACTCTACCTTCTCAAATTCACTCATCGGAGAAACATTACACTGGATTCCTCGCAATCTCTTTATCTTCTTTTAAGATCTCGTTGTAAATCATATAAAGACAATTCCTATTTAATATAGCAATCTGTGCAAGTATTTTACGATTAAGAAGCAAGCGCCCCTTATACAGATTGTGTATTAATCGACTATAACTATAGTATAGTTTATTGGTTCGAATTACTGCATTTATCCGAGTAATCCACAAACGACGAAAATTTCTCTTTTGCCTACCCCTATCTTGATGAGCCGAAACCAAAGCTCTTATTTTCTGTTGAATAATAGTCCGAGAAAGTCTTGAGCGAGCCCCTTGAAAACTTGCTGCAAATAAACGAATTTTGGTTCTACGTCTTCGGGCAATATATCCTCGTTTAATTCTAGTCATTGAATAAATGAAACTTTGGTGAATAACTAATAGATTTCTTTTCTTTCAGTTATTTCCTTTACCTTTCCTAATTTATTAATAACAAAACGGATTCTTCCAGTGTATAAAAAAAAATTCCAATGTCTTTTGCTACTATAACCTTCCTGACCACGATTATTTCTAGGCTTTTCGCCTCGAAATAAGAAATTATATTGATACTAGATATCAAAAACATAGTAAATAAAATAGGTATAGTGGTTTCCTTCGTTTTTATGGTTGCTTATTAACGGTGAGGTCCTCTCTATACACCGGAGCCTCCTCCCTCATTTCATCAATCTTATTGTTAACTTGTACAGTTTACACCTTTTGGCTCTACCCATTATTATCCAGTAATAGGTTTTTCACAAAAAGACCAACCTATACAGTAACGGTATTTTTTTTATTATGAGGATTAGCTGAGTAGCTGACCTTGTTAGTCCGTTCTTGTAGGAGTCAAGAATTAAGGGTATAATCTTTTTGCTTTTTAAATAGTATTTCCCTGCTTAATGAATACCATTTTCTATCAATGGGGAATTCCTTCTCATCTTAAATTATAAGTGTAAATGATTGGATTTGTACCAATGTCAACCATAAATTAATTTGATAGCGCAATAGAAGGAAAGTATATGCTAGATTTTTTTAAATATTTTCCTTTTTAGTATAGTGACAGGTCTTCTTACATTCTCTCCCATATCACTATTTCTCATTACTTATACTTAATTCATTTTTATTTTTGCGTAGTCCATGATCTGAACGAGTCACACATACACCCTAGTACATGTTCCTCGTCGCTGAGGACATCCTCCAAGAGCGGGGGATTTGGTGACCTTTTTAATTGGCTGGCGTGTGTTTCTAATAAGTTGTTTAATAGTTGGCATGTTGAATCATATAACAGAATGGGATGGTTTAGATCGATCCTAACCGGATAATTATGAATCCTTTTTTATTGAATCTATTAACTCCAGTAAGAAGGTAAAATATCACATTATATACTTTTACTTTCGTAAAATCTATCTTATTTTTATTAAACCGCTACAAGATCAACAAGTCCGTGAGTTTGGGCTTCTATTGCTGACATAAAAACATCTCTTTCCATATCTTCGGAAACAACCCATAAGGATTTGCCCGTTCTTTGTACATAAACCTTTGTGAGGGTTTCGCGCAGCGTCAGTAGTTCTTCTGCTTCCAAGATAAAATCTCCCGTCGATGCCTGATAAAAAGAACTAGAAGGTTGATGGATCATTACCCTGATGAAATAACAGAATAAATTATTATTCTAGCGTGAAAGAATAATATTAATCTACTCAAACTATATAAAAAAGATAAATTTGAAGAACCGTACGAGCATCTTTTCCATATTGCATACGGCTCCATAATGGATTAACTTTATTTACCTTAAATTGAAGAAATATAACCAATTATATTGGTTATCATATTCACATAGGTAAATGATCCACTAACCACCCTTCTTTTTGGAGTAGTTAAAAAAATACTACGATGGTTCCGTTGCTTTATATATTAATTTCCTCCATGATTTAGCAATCCCAAAGTTTCTTTTTTTTTGTATTCTTTCAGAATACTATATTGTTAAGAGTTTTTTGGTGTGAAAACAAAAAAGTTTGTGACGCTCAAAAGTTTCTCCTACTATATCAGATAAAATAGGAAATGCCCTTTATCTCATACTACTCTTTCGATACATAAGTTAACTATTTTTAAAATTAAAAAAAAAAACTAATAATAATTTAATATCGAATTCAAAGTGCCATGCTATTATTACTTAATAGTCCTATTTCATATATCGCGAAGGCATAGTCTTGTTTTCTTTTTTTTATCTCAAATAAAAAACTCAGTGGCGCTAAGCGTGCGGGAATGCTAGACGTTTGGTAATTTCTCCTCCGACCAGAATAAAGGATCCCATTGAGGCGGCTAATCCTATGCATATTGTTTGTACGTCTGGTTGCACAAATTGCATAGTATCATAAATACCTAATCCAGGTATTACCCATCCACCAGGAGAGTTTATAAACAAATACAGATCTTTGGTATCATCCTCTATACTGAGATATACCATAAGACCAATAAGTTGATTTGATATCTCGGTATCCACATCTTGTCCTAAAAAAAGAAATCTTTCTCGATAAAGTCGGTTGAGTGGGCTAAAATTGTATTCCCTCGGAACCGTACATGCATCTTTTAATGCATACGGTTCAATACACCTCGCGAAAAAAAAGAATCAATGTATCAATGTGTAGATTCTAGTTTTTTTAGAAATAAAAATTCACTAAACTTTTCGTACTAACTTCTTATTGATGTATTCTTTACACTTTACATCAGAATTTAATCCAACTTACAATGTAATTTTCTTGTTCCTGAATGGTCCTCTTGAATTCTTTTAGGTTTATGCTCTACTCCGAGTAAAGATCTAACCGGTTTTGATTTGTATATATAGGCCAAATACCTAACTACTACTTCTTTTTGCTACGATTTTTTTTTTTAATTAAAAATTTTTTCATGTCTCTCCCCAAATCTAATATTCAATGCATTCATCATATTACTCAATTTATTAACAGTTTGAGATCACTTGTGTTTTTATATTATAAATATAATAAAATATTATATTAACTAGAAATCATAGATATATTATATATTAACAATTGGTTTTTTCTAAACGGAGCCTGCTGAATATTTCCTTTTATTGTTCGAACCAAAACAACCATAAATAAGTCTAATTGCTAATATTAATCTGTATAGCCCCTAATAAATAGAAATTTTTCTACTTTTCATTTCACGCTCCAAATTTTTGATGATTGAATCAATCTTTCTTGGGCGAAAGAGAGGATATCTCAATCGGGTAAGAGAACGGGGAAATACCATATAACCAAATAGATCTGACAAGTCGCACTATACGTCAACCCACGATGCATCTTCTTCTCCAGGACTTCGAAAAGGTACTTTTGGAACACCAATAGGCATTAAACGAAAGAAAAATTAAGTACTATATTTCACTTTAATGTGAAAGCGTAAAAATGTATTTATTGTCTTACGAATATTTTCTCCATAGATTAAAAAAATAATAAGTTCCTAAATAAAGTAAGACAGAATGAATAAAAGAAATTTTTTACAAATAGGTATTTTTTCCGTGGGATGATGAACAAATATAGATGCAGTTAATCGTATAAAAAACTATCACCGGCCCACCATTGCGTATTTGTACTTATCGGGTGTAGAATAAATCTGCTTCTTTTTCTTCCTAGGAACAAAAGAATTCTTTTTTTTTTAATAGATAGATATTCTTACTAAAAGAATAGAACAAATTTGAATCCTTTCCTCAAGATAATCCACTAAAAACTTAAAGTAAGGTCTATAGTATAGTTTTTTTACAGTGCAATAAAGTTACATAGCGGCTATTTTTAATTGAAAAAAGGGAGTATTCTTATGGGTTTGCCTTGGTATCGTGTTCATACGGTTGTATTGAATGATCCCGGCCGTTTAATTTCTGTCCATATAATGCATACTGCTCTGGTTGCTGGTTGGGCCGGGTCCATGGCTCTATACGAATTAGCGGTTTTTGATCCTTCTGACCCTGTTCTTGATCCAATGTGGAGACAGGGTATGTTCGTTATACCCTTTATGACTCGTTTAGGAATAACCAATTCCTGGGGCGGTTGGAATATCACAGGGGGGACTCTAACAAATCCGGGTATTTGGAGTTACGAAGGTGTGGCTGGTGCACATATTGTGTTTTCTGGCTTGTGCTTTTTAGCAGCTATTTGGCATTGGGTGTATTGGGATCTAGAAATATTTTGTGATGAACGGACAGGGAAACCCTCTTTGGATTTGCCCAAGATCTTTGGAATTCATTTATTTCTCTCAGGGGTGGCTTGCTTTGGTTTTGGCGCATTTCATGTAACAGGATTGTATGGTCCCGGAATATGGGTATCCGATCCTTATGGACTAACGGGGAGGGTACAAGCTGTAAATCCAGCGTGGGGTGTGGAAGGTTTTGATCCTTTTGTTCCGGGAGGAATTGCTTCTCATCATATTGCAGCAGGAACTTTGGGCATATTAGCGGGTCTATTCCATCTTAGTGTACGTCCGCCCCAACGTCTATACAAAGGATTACGTATGGGAAATATTGAAACCGTCCTTTCCAGTAGTATCGCTGCTGTCTTTTTTGCAGCTTTTGTAGTTGCTGGAACTATGTGGTATGGCTCAGCAACTACCCCGATTGAATTATTTGGTCCCACTCGGTATCAATGGGATCAAGGCTATTTCCAACAAGAAATATATCGAAGAGTTAGTGCAGGGTTAGCTGAAAAGCAAAGTTTATCTGAAGCTTGGTCTAAAATTCCCGAAAAATTGGTTTTTTATGATTACATCGGCAATAATCCTGCAAAAGGGGGATTATTCAGAGCGGGTTCAATGGATAGCGGGGATGGAATAGCTGTAGGTTGGTTAGGACACCCTATCTTTAAGGATAAAGAAGGTCGTGAACTTTTTGTACGTCGTATGCCTACTTTTTTTGAAACATTTCCGGTTGTTTTGGTAGATGGAGACGGAATTGTTAGAGCCGATGTTCCTTTTAGAAGGGCAGAATCTAAATATAGTGTCGAACAAGTAGGTGTAACGGTTGAGTTCTATGGCGGTGAACTCAATGGAGTCAGTTATGGTGATCCTGCTACTGTGAAAAAATATGCTAGACGCGCTCAATTGGGGGAAATTTTTGAATTAGATCGTGCTACTTTGAAATCCGACGGTGTTTTTCGTAGCAGTCCAAGGGGTTGGTTTACTTTTGGACATGCTTCTTTTGCTCTGCTCTTCTTCTTCGGACACATTTGGCATGGCGCTCGAACCTTGTTCAGGGATGTTTTTGCTGGTATTGACCCGGATTTGGATGCTCAAGTGGAATTTGGAGCATTCCAAAAACTTGGAGACCCTACTACAAAAAGACAAGTAGTCTGATACAATAGATATATATTTTTTGTATTTCGTTTTTTGATATAGACTACCAAAAAAGCTTGATTTGAATCTTTGACTCTTGTCTTGCTCTTTCTTTATCCGGAAGACGATCTCAAATAAACAGGTATGGAAGCTATAATTGTAAATTACGCTCGAATCTATGGAAGCTTTGGTTTATACATTCCTCTTAGTCTCAACTCTAGGAATAATTTTTTTCGCTATCTTTTTTCGAGAACCGCCTAAAGTTCCAACTAAAAAAACAAAATAATTTTTCTGTATCTCAATTGAAAGTAATGAACCTTCCAAAATTGGAAGGCTCATTACTTCAACTAGTCCCCGTGTTCCTCGAAAGGATCTCTTAGTTGTTGGGAGGGTTGCCCAAAAGCAGTATATAAGGCGTACCCAGTAAAACTTACAAGTAAACCAGATAGAAAGATGGCAACTAATGTAGCTGTTTCCATTTTTAGATAATTTCAAGACCACAATGGTCTATGCTAAGATCATTTATTTACAACCGAATGGTATACAAAGTCAACAGATCTCAATCAATATAAAATAGGATTTATGGCTACACAAACCGTTGAGGGTAGTTCTAGATCTGGTTCAAGACGAACTAGTGTCGGGGCTTTATTGAAACCGTTGAATTCAGAATATGGTAAAGTAGCTCCTGGGTGGGGAACTACTCCGTTAATGGGTATTGCAATGGCTTTATTTGCCATATTCTTGTCTATTATTTTGGAGATTTATAATTCTTCTATTTTACTGGATGGAATTTCCATGAATTAGATTCTATTAAGTTAACTAGCTGTTCAAGCTAAGGTGGACCCTTTATTTTTATCCCATTCTATATTTAATTTGGCAGTTCGACCGTGAAATTTCTTTGTTTCTGTATTTCCGGAATATGAGTGTGTGACTTGTAAGAATGGATCCTATAGATAGTACAGAGGTAGATCTGTGATCTTGATAGAGATGATTTTATTTCGTCAGATATTCTCATTATATGCTCGTATCTGAAGCACGGAATATATATAATATTACAAAGTATTTAGAACTATGATTCATACTTAATATTCAGACTTCGTGGCCGGCTTTACACATCTTTTTTAAACTCTTGTTTATGCTTATTTTGATCAAAATCCAAGGATACCTTTGGATTTTTAGTCATTATCTCTATTCATTGAATAAATGATGATCCAATGGTTCTTACTCACGGAATTTGCGGGCTTAGTTTGACAGGGTTTTATTGACTCATCGTGGTTCTAATATGAACCTGAGGTTGTAATTCATTCATAGGTCTTAACAAGAGAATTCCTATCAATAATAAAGAAAACCGTCCTAAAGTCTCATTACACACAAAAAAAATCAAAAAAAGAAAAATAGGAAATTATAGAAGATTCAAGAGGCCTCAACATATAAATGAAGGAGCCGACTTGATACGTTGGCATTATAACCACAATAAATAACTTTCGGGTTTTTTTCGTTCGTATCGTCAGAAAAGAGTGAATTGTACAGTACAATTAGGTAGTTTCAAACACGTATCCGATAGAATTTTATATTTTGGTCTTTATGTTCGAGCCGTACGAGATGAAATTCTCATATACGGTTCTCAGAGGGGAGTACCTTGGTTTACCTATCTCAATAAAATCTATGATTGGTTCGAAGAACGTCTTGAGATTCAGGCAATTGCTGATGATATAACTAGTAAATATGTTCCTCCTCATGTCAACATATTTTATTGTCTAGGAGGAATTACGCTTACTTGTTTTTTAGTACAAGTAGCTACAGGGTTTGCTATGACTTTTTATTATCGTCCGACAGTTACGGATGCTTTTGCTTCTGTTCAATATATAATGACTGAAGCTAACTTTGGTTGGTTAATCCGATCTGTTCATCGATGGTCAGCAAGTATGATGGTACTCATGATGATCCTACACGTATTTCGTGTGTATCTCACGGGGGGCTTTAAAAAACCTCGTGAATTGACTTGGGTTACCGGTGTGGTTTTGGCTGTATTGACCGCATCTTTTGGTGTAACTGGTTATTCCTTACCGTGGGACCAAATAGGTTATTGGGCTGTAAAAATTGTAACAGGTGTGCCAGAAGCTATTCCTGTAATAGGGTCGCCCGTGGTAGAGTTATTGCGCGGAAGTGCTAGTGTGGGACAATCCACTTTGACTCGTTTTTATAGTTTACACACTTTTGTATTACCTCTTCTTACTGCCGTATTTATGCTAATGCATTTCCTAATGATACGGAAGCAAGGTATTTCTGGCCCTTTATAGAAAGTCTCTCATAGCTAGCTATTTGTAATCAATCATTCATTACTTCGGGAAGAAACAAAAGTATTTTATTGCTACAAATATGGATTATTGATAAGAATAAGACATGTATTTGGATATTTCTCTTCAGCTCTACAAAAATAGATAAGTTTATTATTTATTTTTTTTATTCGACACTCATAGTTGAAGTGAATTTTTGTAAGATTAAATGGATTATGGGAGTGTGTGACTTGAACTATTGATCGGGCTGTGCAGAATATATATTTTTATCTGCCACATTTGAATTCCCAACCAAAAATGTGTCTTTGTTCCAACCAGCGTGAAAGCCCCATACAGAAGTACAGGCTGGTTCGTTTGAAGAGAATCTTCTTTTTCTATGATCAAACTTAATCATGTCATGTATGAACAGGCTCCGTAAGATCCAGTACAAAGAATAAGTGATGTGGCATAATTTTTCTTATGTTTTATTTTTATATATT